TGAATTGAAACTTAGGGAAGTACTTTAGAAACATATGTATAAAAAAACATATTTTATTGAGTCCCTTCATGCCTACTATAACTAGTTATTTCGGTTTTCTACTAGCAGCTTTAACTATAACCTCAGTTCTATTTATTGGTTTAAGCAAAATACGACTTATTTGAAATTAATTGAATGAAGATTTTTTTATAAAAAAGGATTTCAGTGGTATTTCATATGTTCGATAGTTCCGTACCGTGTTAATTAGCCAATTTTGCTCATTGAGATTCATCGGCAATACAGATTAAAAGCTAGGAATAGATAGTACCTCTCTTTTCTCCCTTTCAAAAATGAAAACAAAAGAAAATTGAAATGATTGAAGTTTTTTTATTTGGAATCGTCTTAGGTCTAATTCCTATTACTTTGGCTGGATTATTCGTAACTGCTTATTTACAATACAGACGTGGTGATCAGTTGGACTTTTGATTAATTAACATCTCTTTTTTTTTTTTTGACTGACCTCCTTCTTGCTTTCATATGCGGGAGGTCTAATTCAGATTGCTGCTCAATAATTTGTGAACAGTGGAATTTTGACACAATCTAATAAACAAGAGGGATTTCACGCTCTGTAGGATTTGAACCTACGACATTGGGTTTTGGAGACCCACGTTCTACCGAACTGAACTAAGAGCGTTTTTCTTTTTTTTTTCTAAAAAATGAAAAGGCTAGAAAGAGGACATTCTTTAACCCGAATCCATTTTGTACGTATATACTATATTATATCATAGTATATCATAAATTTCAGAATTATATGTATGTCCAATTTTATTAAAAAAAGATAGATCTAAAAAAGATCCCTCGTTACTGCTCAGAAGAGTAGTAATAGGTAGGGATGACAGGATTTGAACCCGTGACATTTTGTACCCAAAACAAACGCGCTACCAAGCTGCGCTACATCCCTTTCAATTGGTTTACAGTGTCATTGTAGAGAATTCCTGTCTTGTTTTCCACATCCTTCTTCTTTTTTATTGGTATATCAAATTCATTTCTTCTTTTTTTCTCATATCAGATAACAAACCTATAATTAAAAAATGACTTTTTTTTACGAAAATTCTCTCAATTTCAATTTGACATAAATAGGCGTTTCCATTTTCAAATTTCAAATGGAATTTATAAGATCGTTCTAGTAGACAATATTTCAATTCTCATTTTCAAAGTGGGGGGGCGGAAGTTACGTATACAAATACAAGAATTTCTTAACTACATGTACATCCGTAGTTATATATATTACTATATATAATGTAATACAATAAATAAAGAAGGAGGATTTCAAATGCGAGATCTAAAAACATATCTTTCCGTAGCACCGGTACTAAGTACTCTATGGTTCGCTTCGTTAGCAGGTTTATTAATAGAGATTAATCGTTTATTTCCCGATGCATTAACATTTCCCTTTTTTTCATTCTAGTTATTAACATCAGAAAGGGGTGAAAAATTTTAGAGATACGATCAACGATCGGGGACTAATCCCCCCCCTTTTTTTTTCTAATTCATTCTAAAAAAATAATTAGAAAAAAGTGGGGGGGGGCGAAAGGTCATAAAAATGAGGGTTCAGGATCCAATTAAATTAGTAATAGAACAAAAAAAGTGTTGCTAGGGAAAGAGTATCCGATGAGATACTTAAAAAAAAATACTCTACAAAGATTTTAAGTTTTCACAAAATCATTGTATTGCTTATTATTTAATTTTTATTTAATTACTAATTAATATTAATTGCAACGAAATATTTCAAAATTTTTTTTAGTTAACAACTTCTATTTTTTTGGTTCTTGTTCTTTCTGGATCCTAAAAATAAAATAGAAGATTGGGGTGAATCATAAATCCAAAGGAGGTTTCATGGCCAAGGGTAAAGATGTTCGAGTAACAATTATTTTGGAATGTACCAGTTGTGTTCGAAATGATATTAAGAAAGAATCCGCGGGAATTTCCAGATATATTACTCAAAAGAATCGGCATAATACCCCTAGTCGATTGGAATTGAGAAAATTCTGTCCCTATTGTTATAAACATACAATTCACGGGGAAATCAAGAAATAGATAAAATTGAGTGCTTGTATGTCACCTTTTATTTTAAGAAAAGGAATAATGCTAGTATCTATATATTATTACATATATATAAATATAAACAAATAAATCAATAGAAAGAAATCTAATCCTATATTCTTAATTCTATATAGAAACTCTATCCTATATAGAAATATAAATCGTTTTTATTTTGATCCGATCAAAATAGGATTTTAGAGATTAGGATTTTATAGAGATAAGGAATAAAAAAATTATGAATAAATCTAAGCGACTTTTTACTAAATCCAAGCGATCTTTTCGTAGGCGTTTGCCCCCGATCCAATCGGGGGATCGAATTGATTATAGAAACATGAGTTTAATTAGTCGATTTATTAGTGAACAAGGAAAAATATTATCTAGACGGGTGAATAGAGTTACTTTAAAACAACAACGATTAATCACTATTGCTATAAAACAAGCTCGTATTTTATCTTTGTTACCTTTTCTTAATAATCAGAAACACTTTGAAAGAAGTGAGTCGACCCCTAGAACTACTAGCCTTAGAACCAGAAAAAAATAGACTTATTCTTCAATTGAATAACAATTCCAATCTGAAGGAATTAAAAAAGAGATTAACATTTTGTTCGAAAAATCCAATCAAGAATCAAAATTTGATTGTTATGTCTGTGTCTGTCAGAAAACAAAAAAAGAAAAGAATTCTCGAAAAGAAAAAGAATAACTTAACTCTTTTTTTAGCGACTATATACTCTCGTTTTGTTTTGACGACTTTTTTATAATACTAATTTCTACTCTACCTTCCCCGAGCTCATTCTCCTTAGAACTCTATTTCAAATATTTTAGTGGATTTCTTCCAATCCCCTTATTCTTTTATCTCATTCGAAATCGTATAAAGACAACTCCTATTTAATAGAGCTATTTGTGCAAGTATTTTCCGATTAAGAAGTAATTGCTTTTTGTACAGATTGTGTATGAATCGGTTATAACTATAGAATACCCCCATTTCGTGAATTACGGCATTTATTCGAGTGATCCATAAGCGCCGAAAATCCCTTTTTCTTTTACCCCTATCCCGATGAGCCGAAACTAAAGCTCTTATTCTCTGTTGAGTCATAGTTCGTGTAAGTCGTGAATGAGCCCCTCGAAAGCTTGATGCAAATAAACGAAGTTTTGTTCTACGCCTCCGAGCTATATATCCGCGTTTAATTCTAGTCATTGAATAAATCAAACTTTGATGAATAACTAATTCTTTTTTTAGTTATTCTTTTCCCCTTTACTAGTCTATTAATAACCAAACGAATTATTCCAATGTATAAAAAAAAATTCCAATGGCTTTTGCTACTCTAACCTTCCCCACCACTACTTTTTGCTAGGTATTTTGCTTTGCTTTGAATGGATAAATAGTGGGTTCCATCGTTTCTATGGTTACTTCTAAAACGGTGAGGTCCTCTCTATACACCGGAGCTCCTTCTTTTAATTAATCAATACTATTGGTAACTTGTACAATTCACATTCTTTGGCTCTACCCCATCAATATTCCAGTAATAGGTCTTTCACAATGAGATCCACTTTATACAGTAACGGTATTTCATTTGTAAAATTGATTTGGTCGTTTACCTTGTTAGTCCGTTCTTTTCTTTCAAGAGTGGATTTAATAAAAAATGGAATTTCCCCCGCTTAATGGATAACCATTTGTTATCATTGGGGGTTTTCTAAAAAATGGAGTTGATTGGATTTGCACCAATGTAAACCATAAGTTTCAGACACAATAGAAGATATGAACGATCTATCTTTTTTAAATAATGAATCGAGTTCCTCCATTCTATTTTATTCACAGGTACTGATCCTTGATATTTCAAAAAGAATTTCCTTTTTGTGTCTCAGTCTATGATCTAAACGAGTCGCACATACACCCGAGTACATGTTCCTCGTCGCTGAGGGCATCCCCGAAGCGCTGGGGATTTCGTGACATTTCGGATTGGCTGTCTTGTATTTCTAATAAGTTGTTTAATGGTTGGCATACGGAATCATATAAATAATGGGCTGGTTTAGATTAGTTCTAACCGGTTAATTCTGAATTACTTCTCTTCAAGATTCTCTTCAATATATTTTTTTTTATATTGAAGAGAATATGAAACTAAACCTTTAATCTAAAAAGATATAAAATTAGAAATTGTAGATTTGCATGAAATCGCTCCTATTTTTTATTGAACCGCGACAAGATCAACAATTCCATGAGCTTGGGCTTCTGTTGCTGACATAAAAACATCCCTTTCCATGTCTTCGGATACAACCCATATAGGTTTGCCCGTTCTTTGTACATAAACCCTTGTGATAGTTTCGCGAAGTTTTAGTAGTTCTTCCGCTTCCAAGATAAATTCTCCCGTTTGTGCCTCATAAAACGAACTAGCGGGTTGATGGATCATTACCCTGATGATATAATAGAAAATTTTCTTCTATTTCGCAGAATGAGGCGAGATAACCAAAAAAACAGAGAAAATTGAATAACCGTACAGGCTTTTTTGTGCATTGCATACGGCTCCACAATGGAATTTACTTTTTTTACCTTTCCTTTTGGCGAAAGAAAAAAAAATATAGGTTGTATTATACGCAGATCCAGAACTCATCCAATTACCATCCTTCTTTTTTGTAGGAGTTAAAAAAATACTATGATGGTTCCGTTGCTTTATATATCATTTTTTTGCTTTGTCTATGATTCAGCAATCCCAAAGTGTCTTTTTTTTTTTTTATATATAAATTTTTTAAATAAGCTTCCGGTGTGAAAACAAAGTTTGTGACGCTGAGATGTGCCCGAATAGGTAAGATATCATTTGAAATACCCCTTCCTTATCTCATACTACTCTTTCAATATATAATCTAATTTTTTTAATCTAAAAAATTTCATATCGAATTCGAAGTGCCATGCTATTATTACTTAACTAATTCATATTTTCGATGGCGAAGGCATAGTATTTTTTTCTCGAAAATAAAAAAACTCATTGGCGCCAAGCGTGAGGGAATGCTATACGTTTGGTAATTGCTCCTCCGACTAGGATAAAGGATGCTATTGAAGCGGCCAATCCCATGCATATTGTCTGTACATCGGGTCGCACAAATTGCATAGTATCATAAATAGCCATTCCAGATATTACCCATCCACCAGGAGAGTTTATAAACAAATAAAGATCTTTGGTATCCTTTTCTATACTGAGATATATCATAAGACTAATAAGTTGATTCGAGATTTCGGTATCAACCTCTTGGCCTAAAAAAAATAATCTTTCTCGATAAAGTCGGTTGATTAGGATAAAATTTTATTCCTTAGGAGCCGTACAGGCACCTTTTGATGCATACGGTTCAACAAAAATTGTGAAAAAATCAATGTGTCGATTCCAACCCCCTTTTTTTTTCATAGAAGGTTTTTCTTTCTAACTTATAACGGAAGGACTTGCTCCCAAAAGTCAAAGAAAAAATCTGTTTTGGCCCCTTTTATTAGATATTATAATCCTATAATAAAACGATTGATTAAGCCTGTCAGACTAACTTGATTCGTTGATATTTTTTTTTCATCGAGATTCAGTTGAAATGTCGATGGTTTTTTCTTGTTCCTGAACGGGCTTCTTCCTTTTTTTGATTCCATTTTTTAGGTTTATGCTCTACCCCGAGTAAAAGGAAAAATTTGCCCGATTTTGATTTGCACATATAGGACAAATGAACCAAATACCGCATCTTTTTTTACTACTCCTTCTTTTTTTTTCAATTCATTTCTTTCACATGTCTTCTGTCAACTAGTCAACAAATTTTTCATTATATTATTTGATTTGAGCAACAGTCTGTTTTAGATCACCCTGTTTCAAAAATTTTTTTTTTAGAATTTTTATCATAATTTTGCATATTATATAAGTAGTAATATCAATTGGGTTTTTACTAAACGGAGCCTGGATACTTCATTTTATTAGTCCGATCACGTAAACCATAAAAAAAATTTGATAATCTAATATCAATCTAAATACTCCCTGCATTTAATTCCACTTTATTTTTTGCGCTTCGCGTTACAAATTTTTGATAATTCAATCAATCTTTTTGGGCAAAACAGAGGATATCTCGATCGAGGGAGAAAATGGGTAAATCCCATATAGCCCAATATATCTGACAAGTCGCACTATATGTCAACCCAAGATGTATCTCCTTCTCCAGGACTTCGAAAAGGTACTTTTGGAACGCCAATAGGCATGAAATGAAAAAAAAAGAGAATGAAGTTCTCTATTTCACTTTGATGTGGAAACGTAAAACTGGGGGTTTCGTTTTTTAATACTATTATCCTTTTTTCCTACTTTATTAATCATATTTAAATTAATCATATTTAATACATAAGTTGAATAAGCTAAAATAAAATATAAAATAAAAGTAAAGGAAATTTTTTACGAACGGGCTTCTGAATGATGAACAACAATAGCTATCTTGGTTCATATAAAATAGGATTCACCCCCATTGCGTATTGGTACTTATCGGATATAGAATAGATCCGCTTCCCTTTTTTCTTATGAATCGAATTGTTCCATTATTACTAACAGAATAGAACAAATATTAATCCTTTCTCCGAAATAATTACCTAAAAAAGGGGGGTCCGTAGCATAGTTTTTTCCAATGCAATAAAGTTACATAGTGTCTATTTTTCGTTGATAAAGGGGTATTTCCATGGGTTTGCCTTGGTATCGTGTTCATACTGTTGTATTGAATGATCCCGGTCGTTTGCTTTCTGTTCATATAATGCATACTGCTCTGGTTGCTGGTTGGGCCGGTTCGATGGCTCTATATGAATTAGCAGTTTTTGATCCCTCCGACCCTGTTCTTGATCCAATGTGGAGACAAGGTATGTTCGTTATACCTTTCATGACTCGTTTAGGAATAACCAATTCGTGGGGCGGTTGGAATATTACAGGAGGGACTATAACGAATCCGGGTCTTTGGAGTTACGAAGGGGTAGCCGGAGCACATATCGTATTTTCTGGCTTGTGCTTCTTGGCAGCTATTTGGCATTGGGTATATTGGGATCTAGAAATTTTTTGTGATGAACGTACAGGAAAACCTTCTTTGGATTTGCCCAAGATTTTTGGAATTCATTTATTCCTTTCAGGAGTGGCTTGCTTTGGTTTTGGCGCATTTCATGTAACAGGATTATATGGTCCTGGAATATGGGTATCCGACCCTTATGGACTAACCGGAAAGGTCCAACCCGTAAACCCGGCGTGGGGCGTGGAGGGCTTTGACCCTTTTGTTCCGGGAGGAATAGCCTCTCATCATATTGCAGCAGGGACGTTGGGTATATTAGCGGGCCTATTCCATCTTAGTGTTCGTCCGCCTCAACGTCTATACAAAGGATTACGTATGGGCAATATTGAAACCGTCCTTTCCAGTAGTATTGCTGCAGTCTTTTTTGCAGCTTTTGTTGTTGCTGGAACTATGTGGTATGGTTCTGCAACTACTCCCATCGAATTATTTGGTCCTACTCGTTATCAATGGGATCAGGGATACTTTCAACAAGAAATATATCGAAGAGTTAGTGCGGGACTGGCTGAAAATCAAAGTTTTTCAGAAGCTTGGTCTAAAATTCCTGAAAAATTAGCTTTTTATGATTATATTGGTAATAATCCAGCAAAAGGGGGGTTATTCCGAGCGGGTTCAATGGACAATGGGGATGGAATAGCTGTTGGATGGTTAGGACATCCCGTCTTTAGAAATAAAGAAGGGCGTGAACTTTTTGTACGTCGTATGCCTACTTTTTTTGAAACATTTCCGGTTGTTTTGGTAGACGGAGACGGAATTGTTAGAGCCGACGTCCCTTTTAGAAGGGCAGAATCAAAATATAGTGTCGAACAAGTAGGTGTAACTGTTGAGTTTTATGGTGGTGAACTCAATGGCGTGAGTTATAGTGATCCCGCAACTGTAAAAAAATATGCTAGACGGGCTCAATTGGGTGAGATTTTTGAATTAGATCGTGCTACTTTGAAATCCGATGGTGTTTTTCGTAGCAGTCCAAGAGGTTGGTTTACTTTTGGACATGCTTCGTTTGCTCTACTTTTCTTCTTTGGACACATTTGGCATGGTTCTAGAACCCTCTTCAGAGATGTTTTTGCTGGTATTGATCCAGATTTGGATGCTCAAGTGGAATTTGGGGCATTCCAAAAACTTGGAGATCCAACTACAAAAAGACAAGCAGTCTGATGCAACATTTCTTTTTTTCTTCTAGTTTCTGTTTGCGATTTTATTTAATATAGGGTACTGCAGGAATCTTGATTTAAACCGCTGCCGTTTCTTTGATTCTTTTTCTTTTTTTCTTTATCCAGAGGGATACTCCCAAGTAAACAAAACAGGTATGAAAGCTATAATTGTAAACCACGATCAAATTTATGGAAGCATTGGTTTATACATTTCTCTTAGTATCCACTTTAGGGATAATTTTTTTCGCTATTTTTTTTCGGGAACCACCTAAAATTTCAACTAAAAAATGAAATAATTTTTCATTATCTTCATTGACGTAATCAGCCTCCAAATATTTGGAGGCTGATTACGTCAACTAGTCCCCGTGTTCCTCGAATGGATCTCTTAGTTGTTGAGAGGGTTGCCCAAAGGCAGTATATAGAGCATACCCAGTAAAACTTACAAGTAACCCAGATATAAAGATGGCGACTAGGGTTGCTGTTTCCATTATTATAGAATTGAAAGACCACAATGGATCTATGCTAAGATCGTTTATTTACAACGGAATGGTATACAAAGTCAACAGATCGTAATGAATACAAAATAAGATTTATGGCTACACAAACTGTTGAGGATAGTTCTAGATCTGGTCCAAGAAGCACTACTGTAGGGAAGTTATTGAAACCATTGAATTCCGAATATGGTAAAGTAGCTCCTGGATGGGGAACGACCCCTTTGATGGGTGTTGCAATGGCTCTATTTGCGGTATTCTTATCTATTATTTTGGAGATTTATAATTCTTCTGTTCTACTGGATGGAATTTCAGTGAATTAGACTGAGAAGAATCTGGAAGTCCCTTTAGCTGGATACAAAAAAGTAAAGTATGTAGGTCTAAAAATTTTAGCCTATTCTCCTTTGGTAGTTCGACCGCGAAATTTTTTTTCTGCATTGTATATTTCCGGAATATGAGTGTGTGACTTGTTAGAATTGACCCTATGGATAGTACAGAGAATGGGATCTGTCATCTTTATCAAGATGGTTTTACTTCGTCGGATATTCATTCGAGTATCCGGAGCACGAAATAGATCAAATAGATCACAAAGTATTCGAACTATGATTCATACTTAATACTCAGACCTCGTAGCCGGACTTCTTTCCGTTCTATCTTATAAACTTTAATAAATCAAAATATTTTTCTGCTTTTAAACTCTTATTTGGATCAAAGGATAAGCGCTTCTTTGTATTTTATTTTTTTAGTCATTATAGCTATTTTTTTGATTGAATAAGTGATGATCCAATGGTTCTCACTCAGTGAATTTTGGACTTTGAAGGTTTCATTGAATTATCGTGGTTCTCGTATGAATCTGAGGTTTCAATTGATTAGTTAAGTAGGGTCTTAACAAGAGAATTCCTATCAATAATAAAGAAAACAAGAAGAAATCCCCATTCCCCGTTCCATACAAATACCAAATAAAAAAGGCAATAAAGATAGGTAATCTAGAAGATTCAAGAGGCCTGTAACGATCAACACAACATAAAGACGAATGAGCTGACTTGATTTTTTGGCATTTAACCACAAAGAAGAGCTTTCGCATTTTGACTCTTTCATATCTTTTAATAATATTGAATGAGAGAGAAGTTTAAAACTTTATATTCCATATCCGTTTCAATCAGTATGTGGTTCTTTTTTTTTTGTTTGAGCTGTACGAGATGAAATTCTCATATACAGTTCTTGGAG